TGGCGTTACTCTACCACTGAGTTAAAGGGGCCCATTATTTTATAATAATTATTTTCTAATAATAAAATATATAGTTAATTCTTGTCTGAGTCACCATTTATATACATAGTATATACATAGATTAAGTGATTATTATTAATCGAATTATTTAGACTTTATAATATATATACTAGCGGCTCGGTTCTAAGTGCGATAATGGTTAACTTAAAACCTCAAATTTTCTTTTTTTTTTTAGTAGCTAAAGCACGGCCTGAACGGATCTTTTGAATTTCCTCTTTTTTAGATTCACTTTCACTATAATATAATTCAATTTAATAAATATAAATTGAATCTTTTCTTTATCTTATTTATTATTATTATATCTTATATATAAGAAAATGAATAATAAAATTTGAACAGATTTTCTGTTTGTTTTCTAGTTTATAGATATAAATTGAATATCAAATGGTTTGAATGAATTATTCAACAAATTTTTATATAATAATGTAAGACGGAAAGATCCCGTGAATATAATAATCTAATTATTGTTATTTTCATAATTTTTATACTAATTAGATTAAAATTCTATTATATTGTATATTGACAATTTCAAAAAACTATTCATACTATGAACATAGTATGATGGCAGTTGGGTACGTATGCCCCCATCGTCTAGCGGTTCAGGACATCTCTCTTTCAAGGAGGCAGCGGGGATTCGACTTCCCCTGGGGGTAGGGTACTACAAAAGGAAGTTGATCTTGAATTATCAGTACGTCTAATCAAGAAACCTAAAATTGAATTGATTCTTCCTGGGTCGATGCCCGAGCGGTTAATGGGGACGGACTGTAAATTCGTTGGCAATATGTCTACGCTGGTTCAAATCCAGCTCGGCCCAAAAACTCCCTCACCCACTTTGAGATAAAGACCTTTGTCTTCCCGAAACGGCCGAATAAAAGAGTCAAAATGTCCATTTTTCATTTGTTTTTTCTATTTATTTGTTCCGAGAAATGGACATTTTGATCGAGATAATGATCTCGATTCATATTATGTGATAGTGAGAATTTGATAAAGAAAAAAGTCTAAGTAAAAGAAGAAAATAGTAATTTGTGTTGTTCTCACTCAAGTCTATATTCGTGCAGAGATCAATATATCAATTATAACTCCCTTCTCTTTTACAACAGAAAAATTCGAATTATAATTATAAATGTTTTGAATCAAATCACAAAAGAAAGATATTGTATAACCTAGTTCCTTGGGATTGTAGTTCAATTGGTTAGAGCACCGCCCTGTCAAGGCGGAAGCTGCGGGTTCGAGCCCCGTCAGTCCCGAATCCAATAACCAATAAAAGAAAGAGCCAACAAGGATCCTATCTTTTTTTAGACTCCCTGTAATCAAGACTCCTTTGTTCTTATTATTATTATATATTAATATTTTATATTTATATATATATATATAATTTTAATAACTTAATAATTTAGTTAAGTTCTATCAAAAAAAGAACAAACACCTAAAACAAAAAATCATATTATAATAATGAATTTGATACAATATTCTCTTTTTTTTACCAGGGCTCGTCTTTTAAATTAAATACTTGTTGTATTTTAATTTTTACAAGAAAACAAGACAAAGTAAATAAAACAAAAGAAATGAAAAAACGTTTTTTTTTTTGAACCAACGGCAATGTAAAAGAAAAGTGGTTAGATGAGACTTCGTTCGATGATTGATTGGACAAGTAAAACTTTTATAGTAAAAAAGAATCATATCTTGATTAGATCATGAATTCTAGAATATATATCTATTTTTAGTCAGTATGGATAAAAGATTCTCCTATGTTATACTATTCAATTTGCGACGGCGAATTTATATGATAGTTCAGATATTGTTATTCATGATATTAATCTGATTCAATATCATCAAAATGGAATGAATTCCATTGAATTGACAGGTGAAATTTGGATCATCTCTATGGGATTAAATCCCGAGTTATTGCGAACTAAAAAAAACGATGAAATTATGGAAGTGAATATTCTTGCATTTATTGCTACTGCGCTCTTTATTCTAGTTCCTACTGCCTTTCTACTTATCATTTATGTAAAAACAGTCAGCCAAAATAATTAGTTTGAATGAAACTTGACATCTTCGTTCTTTATCAATGATTGAAAAATAGAAAAAGGTATTCCAATTACGTTTCTTAACGGAAAAAGAAACAGGCTAGAATCATCAGTATTCGATTCTATTTGATAGCAGTATAGTCGAAAGAAAGATATATTTCTTTCGACCATACTTTACTTTATTAAAAATTTAATATTCGATTATTCGTTGTACTATATGAAAGATACAGACTAAATATAATTATAGAATATATATCCCTATATATGTTATGTACATATTGATCTTAATTCTATTGTTTTGCTACACCTATTTGATTGATTTGGATTTATTCTGATCAATCCGAAATAATCTAAAGGTAACTCTTATTTTTATTTGACAATTCCAATTATTAGATTTCCCACTTAAACATAACACGGGTATTTTAAAAATATCTGTTTGATTGACATTAGTATCTTTTAAAAAACTTTACGGAGTGATCTATAAAACAAGTGATAGTGATACGGGTTGATTCCTCAACTAAAAAATAAATTTTAGTTAAAATTAGCTAAGTTAACTAGTATTTCTAGAGTCCACTTCTTCCCCATACTACAAGTGAAAGAGAAAATGTAAAGACTACCATTAAAGCAGCCCAAGCGAGACTTACAATATCCATGTGAATTATGTCCCCTATTTATGTGAATATGAAGGAATTATTCCATTATTGTTTACTAATAATAGTTAAATCAATGGTACAGAGTCAAAAAAATTTCCTTGAATTCTAGATCCAAAGATTTACAACGCACTAGATGTTTAGAATCAAGCACATATCCTTGCTTTTCCTTCGGCTGGGAAATAATGAAGCGAGTTCTAGGTTATAGCAGTCAATAAGGGATTAGGATATTTTCTTTTTTTTTAGACTCAGGCGACACCCGGATTTGAACTGGGGAATAAAGGATTTGCAGTCCTCCGCCTTACCGCTCGGCCATGCCGCCAAAAAATTATTACCTTTTGGGGGTGGATTAATGAACTTTTTTTATTGTACTTGCGTTTTGAATATCATTTCCTTAATGCCTTTCAACTACTAACAAAAAAAAGCTTTTTTATTGGATCCATACCAAAAAACAGATACTTTAAGTCACAAAAGTCAAATCAAAGGGCATAAAAAAGTCGAACCATTAACCATTTGAGAATTCATGAACGAGTCTTCGATTCTGACTTCAAATCATGTTTTCCTAATGACATAAGAAAATCAAAATGATAAATAATCATTATTATTGCATCTTAAAAAAAAAATCTATTTTTTCTGTTTTTTATCAATTTTAATTATAACACCAATTAGGCTTATATGTAAACCCCGGAACCATAAAAAAAATGACACAGACAATCGCGTATCTTATATACGATATCGGGGTATGTATTTAATTTAAATTAAATATTTACTAACTATAATGCGCTTTGCTTTACAATACAAGTGTCTATTAAGAATTCTACAAAATCGTACTTATAATATTAATATATATATAAGAGTTTCTCCGCAAATCCGTTTTGCGGTAAAAAAAAAAAAAAGAAAAGGCATTAAAAAACTCTTATAATTGTTTATGATTATTCTTATCTCGGTGAAGGGATCAAATCCTGCAATCTGTTTCTTTTTTAGTATCCACTCGGAATACAGAGTACGATCGTAAATCAGAATTTAGGATCGATTAGGGTCGAAATGTAATCAAAATAAATAAGAACTCAATCTAATTAAGTAGCAAAATTCTTTTTAAATTAAAAGAATGTTTTATCAACCTATTTTTTCTTGTATCTGTTGAAAACTCTCTGTATTCCTCCGTTTATACGTATTTAATACATTCCATATATATGGAATTTTTATGTAAAATTTTATGTGATTTAGTAAACAGAATAAAAATTCCATCCGAGCTAGATCGATCGATATGATTCAATAAAGAATGATCAAAAACTAGGATTTTTAAACAAACGAGGAATAAATGTTACGAGAGGGAAATGAACTAATGTCTACAATACCCGGGTTTAATCAGATACAATTTGAAGGATTTTGTAGGTTCATTGATGAGGGCTTACCGGAAGAGCTTTATAAGTTTCCAAAAATTGAAGATACAGATCAAGAAATTGAATTTGAATTATTTGTGGAAACCTATCAATTGGTAGAACCCCTTATAAAAGAAAAGGATGCTGTGTATAAATCCCTTACATATTCTTCTGAATTATATGTATCCGCAGGATTAATTTGGAAAACCGGCAGGGAGATGCAAGAACAAACCATTTTTGTTGGAAACATTCCTCTAATGAATTACCTGGGCACTTTTATAGTAAATGGAATCTACAGAATTGTGATCAATCAAATATTGCAAAGCCCCGGTATTTATTACCGATCGGAATTGGACCATAACGGAATTTCGGTCTATACCGGTACCATAATATCAGATTGGGGAGGAAGATCAGAATTAGAGATTGATAGAAAAGCAAGGATATGGGCTCGTGTGAGTAGGAAACAGAAAATATCTATTCTAGTTCTATCATCAGCTATGGGTTCGAATCTAAAAGAAATTCTGGATAATGTTTGCTACCCGGAAATTTTCTTATCTTTCTTGAATGATAAAGATAAAAAATATTTTGGGTCAAAGGAAAATGCTATTTTGGAGTTTTATCAACAATTTGCTTGCGTAGGGGGGGACCCCGTATTTTCGGAATCTTTATGTAAAGAATTACAAAAAAAATTCTTTCAACAAAAATGCGAATTAGGAAGGATCGGTCGACGAAATATGAACCTTCGACTGAATCTTGATATACCCCAAAACAATACGTTTTTGTTACCGCGTGATATATTAGCAGCTACGGATCATTTGATTGGAATGAAATTTGGAATGGGTATACTTGATGATCTGAATCATTTGAAAAATAAAAGGATTCGCTCGGTAGCAGATCTCTTACAAGATCAATTTGGATTGGCCCTGGTTCGTTTAGAAAATGTGATTCGCGGAACTATATGTGGAGCAATTCGGCATAAATTAATACCGACTCCTCAAAATTTAGTAACTTCAACTCCATTAACAACGACTTATGAATCTTTTTTGGGGTTACACCCATTATCTCAAGTTTTAGATCGAACTAATCCATTGACCCAAATAGTTCATGGACGAAAATTGAGTTATTTGGGCCCTGGAGGATTGACAGGTCGAACAGCTAGTTTTCGGATACGAGATATCCATCCTAGTCATTACGGGCGTATTTGCCCAATTGACACGTCTGAAGGAATTAATGTTGGACTTATTGGATCCTTAGCAATTCATGCCAGAATTGGTTTTTGGGGGTCTCTAGAAAGTCCTTTTTATAAAATTTCTGAGAGATCAACAAGGGTACAGATGCTTTTTTTATCCCCAAACGGGGATGAATACTATATGGTATCCACTGCAAATTTTTTGGCCCTGAATCAAGGTATTCAGGAAGAACAGGTTGTTCCGGTTCGATACCGTCAAGAATTCCTGACTATTGCGTGGGAACAGGTTCATCTTCGAAGTATTTTTCCCTTCCAATATTTTTCAATTGGAGCTTCCCTCATTCCTTTTATCGAGCACAACGATGCAAATCGAGCTTTAATGAGTTCTAATATGCAACGTCAAGCAGTTCCGCTTTCTCAGTCCGAGAAATGCATTGTTGGAACCGGGTTGGAACGCCAAGCGGCCCTGGATTCAGGGGTTCTCGCTATAGCCGAACATGAGGGAAAGATCATTTATACTGATACTGATAAGATCGTTTTATCAGGTAATGGGGATACTCAAGGTATTCCATTAGTTACGTACCAACGTTCCAACAAAAATACTTGTATGCACCAAAATCCCCGTATTCCGCGGGGTAAGTGCCTAAAAAAGGGACAAATTTTAGCTGATGGTGCCGCTACAGTTGGGGGCGAACTTGCTTTGGGAAAAAGCGTATTAGTGGCTTATATGCCATGGGAAGGTTACAATTTTGAAGATGCGGTACTCATTAGTGAGCGTCTTGTATATGAGGATATTTATACTTCTTTTCACATACGGAAATATGAAATTCAGACTTATGTGACAAGTCACGGACCCGAAAGGGTCACTAGTGAAATACCGCATTTAGAAGCCCATTTACTACGCAATTTAGATAAAAATGGAATTGTGAGGTTAGGGTCATGGGTGGAAACAGGTGATATTTTGGTAGGTAAATTAACACCCCAGATGGCAAAAGAATCGTCGTATGCCCCCGAAGATAGATTATTACGAGCCATACTTGGCATCCAGGTATCCACATCCAAGGAAACTTGTCTAAAACTCCCCATAGGCGGTAGAGGTCGTGTTATTGATGTGAGATGCATCCAGAAAAAGGGGGGCTCTAGTTATAATCCAGAAACAATTCATGTATATATTTTACAGAAACGTGAAATAAAAGTTGGCGATAAAGTAGCCGGAAGACATGGAAATAAAGGTATCATTTCCAAAATTTTGCCTAGAGAAGATATGCCTTTTTTGCAAGACGGAAGACCCGTTGATATGGTCTTTAACCCATTAGGAGTACCTTCGCGAATGAATGTAGGACAGATATTTGAATGTTCGCTTGGATTAGCGGGAGGTCTGCTAGATAGACATTATAGAATAGCACCTTTTGATGAGAGATATGAACAAGAGGCTTCTAGAAAACTGGTCTTTTCTGAATTATATCGAGCCAGTAAACAAACAGCGAAGCCGTGGATATTTGAACCCGAGTATCCGGGAAAGAGTCGAATATTTGATGGAAGAACAGGGGATCCTTTTGAGCAACCTGTTATAATAGGAAATCCATATATATTGAAATTAATTCATCAAGTTGATGATAAAATCCATGGGCGTTCGAGTGGACATTATGCACTTGTTACACAACAACCCCTTCGAGGAAGAGCCAAGCAAGGAGGACAGCGAGTAGGAGAAATGGAAGTTTGGGCTCTAGAAGGATTTGGTGTTGCTCATATTTTACAAGAGATACTTACTTATAAATCGGATCATATTAAAGCGCGCCAGGAAGTACTTGGTACTACGATCATTGGGGGAACAATACCTAACCCCGGGGATGCTCCAGAATCGTTTCGACTGCTCGTTCGAGAACTACGATCTTTGGCTCTGGACCTGAATCATTTCCTTGTATCTGAGAAAACCTTCCAGATTAATAGGATGGAAGCTTAATCGGAATAAATTTGAATTTTTCTTCTATGATCGATCAGTATAAACATCAACAACTCAGAATTGGATCAGTTTCGCCTAAACAAATAAGCGCTTGGGCCACCAAAATCTTACCTAATGGCGAGATAGTTGGAGAGGTGACAAAACCTTATACTTTTCATTACAAAACCAATAAACCAGAAAAAGATGGATTATTTTGTGAAAGAATTTTTGGACCGATAAAAAGCGG